TGTATGCTATGCTCTTTGAACAACCATAACCTAATGTGAGAACCATCAAGTTCTCCAAGATGGTTTATTTTTCCATAAAAAAATATTCGTTCAAGAAGTATTTCATAAGATGTTAATCGTAAATAAGAAAAGTGTTGACAGATAAAAACGAGGATAGATTCATATTCAAATACATAAAAATTATATAAGAATAAAAAAAATCTTATATTTCTTCCTGAAATATAAGAATTCAGTATTTTTGAACTACTAAAATTTTTAAAATAAAAATTTTGGTGTAAAAAAAACCTTAATAAATGCAAAGAAGATACATCCTTTAACCAAAAACGCATAATTTGAACTAAAAGTTCTAGATGAATTGGGTAAGGTATTAAAATATCTAATACATACCTTATATATATATATTTGTCCTCTAAAAAAGGAAATATTGAATGAATTGAATGGAAATTATGAATATTTAGACTATTTTTTCCTTGTATTAATCGTAAAAAAAAAGGGATTTCCAAAATCACGACAAATCCATCGTATAATATTTTATTATTATATTTATTTTTGTTACCAAAAACTGGATTAGAATCATTAACATAAAGAATCAAATGATTCTGTTGATACATTCGAGTAATTAATCGTTTTATGCTTAAAACGCTGTATTTATCGGTATAACATTCATTTTCTAAATGAATAGATCGATTTTTATTTATATTTAAACCATGATCATGAGCAAGTGCATAAATATACTCCTGAAAGATCAGTGGATATAAAAAATCGTGTTTCTGATAGATCCTTATTTTTAAATATCGTCTTAATTCCTCCATTTGCATTATATTTTAAACTAAAATATTATAAAAATTGGGGATTTAGGGTTACTAAATTATACATAGTGCGATACAGTTCGAATTAAGGTATTACAGCCATAAATATACCTTAGACACAGATAAACTTGTTAATAGATTCTATATATTCCCTTAAAAAAAAATTATTATTTTTTTTTTTTACAATAAGGTGTTATAAATCGTTTATTATTTCAACTCAATCGCTCTTTTGATTTTGGAAAATTTAAATTATCAATTTACTGCTTCTTTTACACATACATTCTCATTATAAAATGTAAAATATCAATAGTTAGGATTCAGTACAAAAATGGATAATCCACTCATTGGATTAGTTTTTTCCCGCGTAAGGTACTAATATTTTTTTAACATTTAATTAGATCGGAAAATAATTCAAATTAAGAAAAAAACTCGTTACTTTGTCTTTAACTCTAATTAATTAGAGCCATAAGGCCTATCCATTTATTCAATGAAACCATCTGTTAATTAAGTTTTTATTCTATTACCAATACTTCAAAGAGAATTATTTATCGAGTTGACAGAATAAAGAGTATTTTACTTTTACATTGATACGACATGCTATTTTTTCCATTCATTCCACTTTTAGGATCAGTCGTGGTATTCAAAAATTTACCAAAAATATTGACGAATTTATCACTTCATCCAAATGTATAAAAGATTCGAGTCGCACTTAAAAGCCGAGTACTCTACCATTGAGTTAGCAACCCTAAAAAAAAAATTAGAGTATATGAGGACAGGACTCTTTTACTAAAAAAATTATTCGAGTAAATGATAGAATTAATAATTCAGATAGTTTTTCTTAAAAAAAAAAAAAAAACAAAAAAAAAAACGAATAAATTAAATGTACATAAAAAACCTGCTCATATAGCAGATATATATATATATGTAAAAATTTTAATCACCACATTGACATTATTTGGTTGGTATATTTTTATTTAAAAAATTTTATAAATTTCAAACTAATTTAACTTAAATTATCTTAAGTTATTTATAAGATAAGACATAGAAAAATGAATCAACTTATCTATTAAAATTATATTTGTTTGCAACACTGTTGTCAATATTAATGTTGATATCAAAATACAATAAAACAGTTAACAATACATTCTAATTAATCAATTAACTATATTTTTGTAATTCTTTTTAATAAAGTTTAATTTAAAATTAGTATAAATTTACTATTTAAAATAGTTTTTTTATTTTAAATAAACAAATATTTTATTCGTGTTTGTTATAGTGAAATAGTTAGTACTAATTTGGATACAACAGAATATAGTGCATCAAAAATAATAAGTAAATAACTATATAAAAATAAATTATATAAAAAATTTTATAAATATATTTTATATAGTTATTGTTCAATTCATTTAATAATATAAATATATGTAATTAAAAAATAATTAAATTGCTGCTTATCCTTATTTTAATGGGTATTTAATTAAATATATTAAATAAACTTTTCTTAGTTTAATATATTAAATGTTAATTTAATTATATTTAAAATTAATAATAGTATATATAAAGATATAAGGGATGGTTAATAAAATTACAAAAAAACAACACACTTGAAAAATATCTAATTTTTTTTATTAAAAAATTAGTTATAAAATAAGGTTAAGGGGAGTACACGGAAGCAATGAAAAAAAATAGTAATATAACATGAGAAAATAAAGATTAATAAAAAAATAATTATAAATTCTAAAAGTTATACAAAACCTATATATGAGTAACTACTCCCCCATTCTTTGGTTTTATTTCTTATTGTAAAAATTAATCCAATTTAATTTGATTAAATTGATGCTCTTTGAAAACATTAAGTTTTTTTAAAATATCATTAACTGTTTCTGTAGGTTGAGCTCCCTTTTCAAGGAAGTATATAATATCAGGAACATTTAACGATGTTTGATTATTTATCGGATCATAAAAACCGACCTTACGAATATTTTTTCCTTCTCGTCGAGATCGAACATCAATAGCAACTATTCGATAGACGGGTCATTGGGATAGATTTATATGAATAATACCCCCCATAGAAACGTATACGAAGTTTTAGCCTCGTACGGCTCGAGAAAAATGATTATAAATAAATATGATGAATGTCTTTTGTAATGTATTTTGTGATACAATAAAAAATATCATATTTTGTATATGACAAATGAATCTAGAATAGATTAACATCAATGTGATTGATGATTATCATTTATAATCTAATCCATTTTTTGGTTTCTTTGTTCAATCATTTATACTCATAACTCAAGTTAAATAAGCTTCGCCATCTTTTGAGTGGTCTTTAATACCTTTTTTGTAGTTGTCTAATTTTTTTATTAAAATTATTTTAGTCATTGTGATACAGTTTTTTAAGACAATTTTTAAAAAGTATTTACTTGTTATTGGATCCGTTATTATTATTTAGAATCATTGGGTTTAGACATTACTTCGGTAATAATTAATCCTATCAAAATGGCAGCAACAGTCCTTTTTTGATTATATTATATTAAAAATAATAGTAAAACTAAATTATTTATATAAATAATACATTTATTTTATATTAAAAGTAAAAGTTTTTTTTTTTAAGTCCAACAAATTAAAATTTTATTTTTTTTATTTGTAACTTGAACGAATTAGAGACTTTCAATTTATAAAATATACTTACGAAGTTGTTATAATTTATTTATTGGTATTAACCATAGATCCTATCTCTCGGTAGATAATTAAAAAGTTCTACTTGAGCTTCATCAAATAATCTCTACATTACAACTCAGTATGAAAAATGAATTGCAATGTAACAGAACAAAAAATGTCGAGTCAAGAGCATATATAAAATGGTGGATAGACAAATCCACACCGGATCGTGTCTTTCAAGTCGCACGTTGCTTTCTACCACATCGTTTCAAACGAAGTTTTACCATAACATTACCTTTCTTTAATTTTTAAACTAGGATTGATATAATTACATGATCACATCAGGAATAGTCATTGGTTCAGTAGGTATATAGAAATATATACTTCTTTATTTTATATTCCATATATATATGGAATATATATATATATATATATACTAATTCAAAGTATATTCAATCAAGATATGATTTTCAAAAACTACTAAAAAATTTTAATTATTTTCAGAGTCAGGCAAAATTCTAAATATAAATAGAATACTATTCTATTTATATTTTATTAAATTGAACTTTTAATGTTCTAAAAAATTATAAAAAATAATAAGTCTATTTACACTGGGACGGAAGGATTCGAACCTCCGAATAGCGGGACCAAAACCCGTTGCCTTACCACTTGGCCACGCCCCATTGAGATTTGTAGTCGAAACTAATAAAGACTAATATTAGTCTTCGTTTTAGTCAATTACAGACCTTAAATTTATAGCAAATAAACTATAAAATATTTTATATAGAATAAAAAAAAAAAGTAATATACTACTTTTTTTATACATGTAAATATACAATTTTTTAAAATTTATTGATCATTCTATATAATTCAATTAAGATATTGTATGAAAGTATGACTTCTTCTATTCTCCTTTGATTTGAGAATTGGAGGATTTTTGATTGGGTAAGATAAAAAAAGTATTTTGGATGTACGTTCCTTCTTTTTTTCTTAAAAAAAAAACTCAATCAAAAGAAAATGCAATTATCTCCAAGAACACCATGTATGTTATGCTTAATATTTTTAGTTTAATCTGTATTTGTTTCAATTCTGCCCTTTATTCGAGTAGTTTTTTCTTGTCAAAATTGCCGGAATCTTATGATTTTTTGACTCCAATTGTTAATATTATGCCAGTCATACCTGTGCTGTTTTTTCTTTTAGCCTTTGTTTGGCAAGCTGCTGTAAGTTTTCGATGATATCATTAATATAAAAAATTAATATTTATGAAATATTTATTCAATAAATAACTTTAACAATTCATAGGATCAAATCAAATACGTCTTACAATATGAAATCGCGGTTAAAAGATTGCAAAAAGAATTGCAATAAATATGGCGCACCTTATTTACCCATTATGACCTTTTTAAAAAGGTCATAATAGGTCTTAGGATTTACCCCAAAAGGGGGATAAAATATAATTATTAGTAATAAAAGATCTCTTATCTTTTTCAAAAAAAAAAATTGATCTTGGAGATTGTGTAATGCTTACTCTCAAACTTTTTGTTTACACAGTAGTAATCTTTTTTGTTTCTCTCTTTATCTTCGGATTCCTATCTAATGATCCAGGACGTAATCCCGGCCGTGACGAATAAAAAGAGTATTCTTTTTCTTTATTTAATTTAAATAAGACGCTTTTTGGAGTATTTTTTTTTTTTTTTTTATTAAAAAAAATGTGATACAATATATATTTATTAAAATTATTATTATGTATCTTTTAAATTTAAAAGATATAGTAAATCTGAAACCACCAACGGAAAGAGAGGGATTCGAACCCTCGGTACGAATAACTCGTACAACGGATTAGCAATCCGACGCTTTAGTCCACTCAGCCATCTCTCCTAAAAAAAAATATATATATATATAATATACATATATATATATATTTTTTATAAACTTATATTTATATTAATAAAAAAAAAATAATAATTATATTTACCCTATTTATTTATAAATAAAAAAATATTATATAAAACAATTAAAATAATACATATATTATAATTAATATAATAATTATAGTATTATAATATTATTATATTTAATAAATATAAATTTTTATTGTATCAAAACAAACGAATAAGACCTCATTACTTTTATTCACAAAGCGTTTTTATTTGATGGCATGGCTTGGTCAGACCTAGCGGGGCCTCTTTTTGTTTCAACAACTAATAAATATCCTTCCACCCCCCCCCCCTTTTTTTTTTTATTTTTTTATCTGATTTAGTTATAAAAATAAAAAATTAGTATTAAACCAAGAAAAAAAGAATACAATATACTATGAAATTTAACTTCATATTTTTTAAGAATAAAAAAAAAAAAAAAAAAAATAGTACAAATAATTTTTTTTATGAAATAAGTTATCGAACTAAAGATAAAACATCATATTACATATTCAGATTATGTATTTTTACACAAAAATTTTATTAAACTTAATCCATCAACCTAAGATAAAGTCAAAGGAGAAAATTAAGTCATTAGTCATTTACATTAAGTTTGATAATTTCATTAAGTAAAAAAACCTCTAATTTTCAGGATTCAGTTATGATCTTATCATAATGTCGAACAAATAAATTGTTCGACAAAAAATAAAATTAATACAATAATTAACTATAGCGGGTATAGTTTAGTGGTAAAAGTGTGATTCGTTCTATTATTAACTTTAATAGTTAAGGGTTCTTAAGGTTTGAATTCATATTCCTACCAAAAACTTTATTTCTTAAAAGGATTTACTCCTTTACCTCTTTATAGTATGTTCGAGGAAAAATATTAATTCTCGTAGTTTCTCTTAAAAAACTAAATTAAAAATTTTAAAAAATTAGATTAATTTATTTGGATTATAAAATTGCGAAACATAATTTTTAATTAAGATTGGGTCAATCTACCCAATTTTACTCTGTATGAGTAAAGAATCCATGGCTAAAGATATAAAAATATATTTCAATCATAACTAAATCTTTTATTTTTTTATATTAAAAAATAATTAAGCAGACGCGCTAATAAACGATGTCTTTAGTTTACTATAAACATCCACTTATTTTTTTTTTAGCTTGGTGAAAAAAAATCTTTTCCTTAAGATTCTTGAAAAGAGAAATAGAGAACGAAGTAACTAGAAAAATTTTTATAATTTTTTATTCTAGAAGGATCATCTATAAAGCAAATTATTTTGAATGGATTCAGACAAAAAGCTGACATAGGTGTTATGGATTTTTTGTATTGTATTTGGATATTTTATATGTATATCTTTAAGATCTATAAAGACATATCCATAAAGGAGCCGAATGAAAAAAAAAGTTTCATGTTCGGTTTTGAAGTAGAGACATAAAATGTCGACTATAACCCCTAGCCTTCCAAGCTAACGATGCGGGTTCGATTCCCGCTACCCGCTTATTCTAATTAATTTATTTATATTAATTTATTTAATATAAATAATTTTTTTTTTAATTAAATTTAAATTAATTTTTTAATTTTTTTAGTTTTACCTACCACATAATCCAATCAATTCTTTTGTTCAACAAAAAAAAAAAGAATAATAATTGTAAGGAAACGCGTCCATTGTCTAATGGATAGGACATAGGTCTTCTAAACCTTTGGTATAGGTTCAAATCCTATTGGACGCAATTTTTTTCCATATAGTTCTTTACTATTCTAGGTATATTTTATGCTATAAAAAAACATTATGAATGCTTTAAATCAGAGACGAGTTATTACTTTAATAATATATTTTTTTAATATAGTGCTTTTTATTAAAAAAATATTAAAAAATATAATATAAAAAATGTTATTAGGTTTGTTCTTGAAGTATAAAACGCTCCAATTGTTCCTGAATTGCCTCTTTCAAAATGGTTTCCGCTTCTTCAGTAAATGTTTTGGTCGAATCTATTATTTCTTGGAACTGAGGTTTATTTGTCTTTAAATAAGTACGTAAAGAAACAAGAAATTTTCTTACCTGACCGATTTCTAATGAATCAAGATAACCATTTGTTCCAGTATAAAT